ATATCTTATCGAGGTAATCATATTTGTTTCGGTAAATATGCTCTTCAGGCACTTGAACCTGCTTGGATCACATCTAGACAAATCGAAGCAGGTCGACGAGCAATGACACGAAATGCACGCCGTGGTGGAAAAATATGGGTCCGTATATTTCCAGACAAACCAGTTACAGTAAGACCTGCTGAAACACGTATGGGTTCGGGGAAAGGATCCCCTGAATATTGGGTAGCTGTTGTTAAACCGGGGCGAATACTATATGAAATGGGTGGAGTAACCGAAAATATAGCTAGAAGGGCTATTTTAATAGCAGCATCTAAAATGCCTATACGAACTCAATTTATTATTTCGGGATAAAAATGTAGAACCGACAGAGATGAATCTTAGGGATAAAACAAAAACGCAGGTTTCTTTTTTTGGACAAACAATATTTCTTTTATTTTCTTCATCCTTTGCATTGGAAGAATAAACAAAAAATTTGATATGATTCAACCTCAGACCCATTTAAATGTAGCGGATAACAGCGGGGCTCGAGAATTGATGTGTATTCGAATCATAGGAGCTAGTAATCGTCGATATGCTCATATTGGTGACGTTATTGTTGCTGTGATTAAAGAAGCAGTACCAAATATGCCCCTAGAAAAATCAGAAGTAGTGAGAGCTGTAATTGTTCGTACCTGTAAAGAACTAAAACGTGACAGCGGTATGATAATACGATATGATGACAATGCTGCAGTTGTGATTGATCAAGAAGGAAATCCAAAAGGAACTCGAATTTTTGGGGCAATCCCCCGTGAATTGAGAAAATTGAATTTTACTAAAATAGTTTCATTAGCTCCCGAGGTATTATAAAATAAAATGAGATCGTGATATCTTTGGGGTATTTGAAAGAAATAGATTAAGAACTAGATTAATTCGTAGATTGTGTCTCACGCATATACCTTGCAAAATTCCTATTCATAAATCAATAAAAAAAAAAAGAAAAACATGTTGATTATATCCAATTTTGAGACACCAATAATTTTAGTTCATCATGGGTAGAGACACTATTGCTGAGATAATAACCTCTATACGAAATGCTGATATGGATAGAAAAAGAGTTGTTCGCATAGCATCTACTAATATTACCGAAAATATTGTTAAAATACTTTTCCGAGAGGGTTTTATCGAAAACGTCAGAAAACATCGAGAAAAAAACAAATATTTTTTGGTTTTAACCCTTCGACATAGAAGGAATGGGAAAAGACCCTATAGAAATTTTTTAAATTTAAAACGGATCAGTAGACCCGGTTTACGAATCTATTCTAACTCTCAACGAATTCCTAGAATTTTAGGTGGGATGGGAATTGTAATTCTTTCTACTTCTCGGGGTATAATGACAGACCGGGAGGCTCGACTAGAACGAATCGGTGGAGAAATTTTGTGTTATATATGGTAATCCATTTAATATCCAAATGGGATCCGAAACCTCTTCCTATTTGTAAAAAAAAAAGAAAGGGGGTGAGTTGTCTAATATCGTCTTTCCTCCATTAATTGATACTTCAGGGGGGCTTTACCTGAAATGAAAGAACAAAAATGGATTCATGAAGGTTTAATTACTGAATCGCTTCCCAATGGCATGTTCCGAGTTCGGTTAGATAATGAAGATCTGATTCTAGGTTACGTTTCAGGAAAGATCCGACGTAGTTTTATACGGATACTGCCAGGAGATAAAGTCAAAATTGAAGTAAGTCGTTATGATTCAACCAGAGGACGTATAATTTATCGACTCCGAAACAAGGATTCGAAAGATTAGGTCATTTTTATTCGATACGATTCGAGATGCAAAATTTCAAGAAACTTATTTTCTACCAAAAAAGAATTAAGATAAGGAATGACAAATATGAAAATAAGAGCTTCCGTTCGAAAAATTTGTGAAAAATGTCGACTAATCCGTAGGCGGGGGCGCATTATAGTAATTTGTTCCAACCCGAGACATAAACAAAGACAAGGATAATCAGACCCGCTAAAGGGCTCAATGTACAAATAAGAAATCTGTTTTGACATAAAATGGATATATCCATATATTTCTGACTCATATTTATGAGATGATACAATATGGCAAAAGCTATACCGAGAACTGGTTCACGTAGGAATGTACGTATTGGTTCACGTAAGAGTGCACGTAGAATACCAAAGGGAGTTATTCATGTTCAAGCAAGTTTCAATAATACCATAGTCACAGTTACAGATGTGCGGGGGCGGGTGGTTTCCTGGTCCTCGGCCGGTACTTGTGGATTCAAGGGTACGAGAAGAGGGACACCCTTTGCCGCTCAAACTGCTGCAGCAAATGCTATTCGTACAGTAGTTGATCAAGGTATGCAACGAGCAGAAGTCATGATAAAAGGTCCCGGTCTCGGAAGAGACGCAGCATTACGAGCTATTCGTAGAAGTGGTATACTATTAACTTTCGTACGGGATGTAACCCCTATGCCACATAATGGCTGTAGACCTCCGAAAAAAAGAC